TTTTCAACAAAAAAAGTACGCTCTTTATTTCCAGAACACACACAAGAAAAAATTGATTCAGAAGATCAAATACTAATTTTAAAAATTTTATTCGATGTAGTTATAACGGATCCCAACGACCAAAGAATTAGAAAAAACTCTATTGGAATAAAAGAAATTAGTAAAAAAGTTCCTCGCTGGTCATACAACTCAATTACCGGTTTAGGACAAAAAAAGAAAAACAGGGGCGAAACTGTAGCAGGGGCAATTCGTTCAAGAAAGTTCAAACATGTAGTTATTTTTACTGATAACCAGCCAAAGCCAAATACCTCTACGTATATTAATACCAAATATACTAAGAGTCCTAAGCAAGCAAAGAAAGTGAATTTGACCCATTATTCACAACAATCGGATTTTCGTCGAGGTCTAATCAAAGGCTCCATGCGCGCACAAAGACGTAAAACTATTACTTGGGAACTGTTTCAAGCAAATGTGCATTCCCCGCTTTTTTTGTACAGACTAGACAAACCTTTTTTTTTTTCTTTTGATATTTCCGAACTGATGAAAGTAATTTTTAAAAATTGGATGTGGAAACAAAAAGACCAAAAACCTTCTGATTCTAAAATTGAGAAGCAAAAAAAAATTGATAACAAAGAGGAGGACAAAAGAGAAAAATACAAAAGAAAAAAAAAAACAGAGATACCCATAGCAGAAATCTGGAATACATTTTTTTTTGCTCAAGTACTCAGAAGTTTTGTATTATTAACTCAATCGATTCTTAGAAAATATATTATATTACCTTCACTGATAATAGCTAAAAATATTACTCGCATGCTATTATTTCAAATTCCCGAATGGTCCGAGGATTTAAAGGATTGGAATAGGGAAATGTATGTAAAATGCACCCATAATGGTGTTCAATTATCCGAACGAGAATTTCCGAAAAACTGGTTAACAGAGGGTATTCAGATAAAGATCCTATTTCCTTTTTGCCTGAAACCCTGGCACAAATCTAAGCTACAATTCCCTCATAAAGATGCAATGAAAAAAAAAGGGGGACAAAAAAACAACGATTTTTGTTTTTTAACAGTTTGGGGAATGGAAGCGGAATTGCCTTTTGGTCCTCCCCGAAAAAGACCTTCATTTTTTAAACCCATTTTCAAAGAACTAAAAAAAAAAATTAGACAATTGAAAACAAAGTCTTTAAGAGTTTTAAAAGAAAGAACAAAAATTTTTCAACAAATCGCAAAAGAAACAAAAAGATGGGTCATCAAAAGAATTCTATTACTAAAAGGAAAAGGAAGAGTAAAAGAACTTTCAAAAACAAACCAAATTCCATTATTTAGATTGCGAGAAATAGATGAATTTGATGAAGATAAAAAAGATTTGATAATGAGTAATCAGATGATTCACGAATCGTCCATTCAAATCCGATCTATGGATTGGACAAATTTAACACTGCCCGAAAAAAAAATAAAAGATCTGACTAATCGAACAAACATAATAAAAAAGGAAATAGAAAAAATTACAAAAGAAAAGAAGAAAAAACTGCTAACTTACGAAATAAATATTAGTTCGAACAAAACAAGTTATCGTCCTAAAATATTAGGAGCGTCCAAAAAGATTTGGCAAATATTAAAAAAAAGAAATACTCGATTAATCGGTAAATCATATTTTTTTATAAAATTTTTCATTGAAAGGATATACATAAAAATTTTTCTAGCTATTGTCAATATTCCAAGAATCAATGCAATTTTTTTTTTTGAATCACCAAAAAAAATCCAAATTATTGAGAAAAATATCCACAATAATGAAACAAATCAGGAAAGAATTAATAAAACAAGTAAAAATGGAATTCACTTTATTTCGACTATAAAAAAATCACTTTCTAAGGTTAGTAATAAGAATTCAAAGATTTCTTATTATTTCTCTTTTTTCTCACAATCACAAGCATATGTATTTTACAAATTATCACAAACCCAACTTATTCACTTTTATAATTTAAGATTTGTCTTTCAATATGACGGAACATCCCTTTTTCTTAAGAAGGAAATAAAAGATTATTTTAAAAAACAAGGGATATTTCATTACGAATTAAGACATGAATCTTTTTGGAATTTTGAAATGAATCAATGGAAAAACTGGTTAAAGGGGCATTATCAATATCAATCCGATTTATCTCGGATAAGATGGCCTATATTAGTACCACAAAAATGGCGAAATAGAGCCAATCAACACAGTATGGCTCAAAAGAAAGATTTAAACAAAAAGGATTCATATGAAAAAAATAGATTAACTCATTCCGACAAACAAAATTTTTTTGAAGCGAATCCATTACAGAATCAAAAAGATAATTTTAAAAAACACTATAGATATGATCTTTTATCATATAAATATCTTAATTATGAAGATAAGAAAGACTCGTATATTCATAAATCATTATTCCAAGTAAATAATAAAGAAGAAATCTTTTCTAATTCCAACATAAGGGAAGGCAAATTATTTGATATGTTGGGAGGTATCCCTATTAATAATTATCTAGAAGAAGATAATATTATGGATATGGATAAATTTTCGGATAGAAAATATTTTGATTGGAGAATTCTCGATTTTTGTCTTAGAAATAAGGTTGATATTGAAGTCTGGGTTGATATTGGTACCAACAGGAATCCAAATACTAAGATTGGGGCTGATAAGTATCAAATAATTGATGAAATTAATAAGAAAGTTCTTTTTTATCTTACAATTCATGAAGATGAAGAAATTAAACCATCCAATCAAAAAAAGTTCTTTTTTGATTGGATGGGAATGAATGAAGCAATACTAAGTTGTCCTATATCAAATCTGGAGCTTTGGTTCTTCCGAGAATTAGTGCTATTTTTTAATGCATATAAAAAAAAACCGTGGATCATACCAATCAAATTACTTCTTTTCGGTTTTAATGGAAACGAAAATGGGAATAAAAAAATAACTCGAAAGAAAAAGGAAGATCTTTTTATATCATCGAATCAAAAAAACTCTCTTGAATTATACAATAGAAGTAAAGAAGAAAAAGAACCCCCAGACCAAGGGAATCCTCGATCAGATGCACAAAACCAAGTAAGTCTTGGGTCAGTTCTCTCAAACCAAGAAAAAGATGTTGAAGCAAATTCTTCGGGATCAGACATCAAAAAACGTAGAACGAAAAAACAATACAAGAACAACACAGAAGCAGAACTTTATTTCTTCCTAAAAAAGTATTTGCATTTTCAGTTGAGATGGGATTCTTTTTTAAATCAAAGAATAATAAATAATATCAAGATCTATTGTCTCCTGCTTCGACTGATAAATCCAAGAGAAATTGCTATATCCTCTATTCAAGGGGGAGAAATGGGTCTGGATATTTTGATGATTCATAAGGATTTCACTCTTACAGAATTGGTGAAAGGGGGAATATTTATTATCGAACCACTTCGTCTGTCTGTAAAAAACGATGGACGGTTTTTTATATATCAAATCGTAGGTATTTCATTAGTTCATAAGAATAAGCGCCAAATTACTAAAAGATACCGAGAAAAAAGCTATGTTCATAAAAAAAAAAATTATGAATCCATTGCAAGACATCAAAGAATGACTGGAAATAGAGACAAAAAGAATTATGATTTGCTTGTTCCTGAAAATATTTTATTCCCTAACCGTCGTAGAGAATTGAGAACTCTGATTTGTTTCAATTGGAAGAATCAAAATGGTATTCAGAGAAATTCCGTATTTTGTAATAACGTAAAAAAAGGGGGTCACGTTTTGGATAAAAGCAAAGATCTTGCTAGAGAGAAAAAGAAACTAATTAAATTAAAGTTCTTTCTTTGGCCCAATTATCGATTAGAAGATTTAGTTTGTATGAATCGCTATTGGTTTAATACCAATAATGGCAGTCGTTTCAGTATGATAAGGATACATATGTATCCACGATTGCAAATTTGTTACTAGTACGTTTTTCTTATCGATCGCGTACCATACGTACCATACCCGGTATATGAAAACAAAGAGATGGACACATGCCTTGTCTTACATTCCATTATGATACAGGATACCACTTTAAGGACATACGGATTGGTTAGATCTATAAATGAATTAACAGAATTTTTTTTTTTAGGTCTCGCTTTTTCTCTTTTGAAGAAATATACCATCCTTTTTTATCCCTAATCAAATTGAAAATGGCATTGATTGTTGATTGATTTTATCGGAAGTTCATAACGACTTTAAGATGATTGTGTATATTCAATTCAAATGACTAACATTATTATTACTGATCAGTAAATTTCATATTAAAAGAAAGGGAAAAGAGGATTTCGTTTTATGGTAAAAAATTCATTCATCTCAGTTACTTTTCAAGAAAAAAAAAAAGAAAACAGCGGGTCTGTTGAATTTCAAGTATTAAGTTTCACTAATAAGATACAAAGACTTACTTCCCATTTGGAATTGCACAGAAAAGACTATTTATCTCAGAGGGGTTTACGGAAAGTTCTGGAAAAACGCCAACGGCTACTTTCTTATTTGTCAAAGAAAAATAGAGTACGTTATAAAGAATTAATTAGTCAGTTGAATATCCGGGAGTCAAAAAATCGTTAATTTGAAAAAAGAATTTTGAATTATTTGATTTATTAGATTTTGAATCTTGATAACTTCTTTTTGTTTTCAACAATTCATGTAAGAATGAATCGAGGAAAAACCTATGAGTACACTAGCTACAGGAAAAGACCTTATGAGAGTAAATATGGGACCTCACCACCCATCAATGCATGGTGTTCTTCGTCTCATCGTTACTCTCGATGGCGAAGATGTTATTGACTGTGAACCGATATTGGGTTATTTACACAGAGGGATGGAAAAAATTGCGGAAAACCGAACAATTATACAATATCTGCCTTATGTAACACGTTGGGATTATTTAGCTACTATGTTCACAGAAGCAATAACTGTAAATGGACCAGAACAGTTGGGAAATATTCAAGTACCTAAAAGGGCCAGCTATATCAGAGTAATTATGTTGGAGTTGAGTCGTATAGCCTCTCATCTGTTATGGCTCGGCCCTTTTATGGCAGATATTGGTGCACAGACCCCCTTCTTCTATATTTTCAGAGAAAGAGAATTAGTATATGATCTATTCGAAGCTGCCACCGGTATGAGAATGATGCATAATTATTTTCGTATCGGAGGGATAGCGGCCGATTTACCCCATGGATGGATAGAGAAATGTTTGGATTTCTGTGATTATTTTTTAACGGGGGTTGTTGAATATCAAAAACTTATTACACGAAACCCTGTCTTTTTAGAACGAGTTGAAGGAGTAGGCATTTTTGGTGGAGAAGAAGCAATAAATTGGGGTTTATCAGGACCAATGCTACGAGCGTCTGGAATAGAATGGGATCTTCGTAAAGTGGATCATTATGAGTGTTACGACGAATTTGATTGGGAAGTCCAGTGGCAAAAAGAAGGAGATTCATTAGCTCGTTATTTAGTCCGAATCGGTGAAATGACAGAATCCGTAAAAATTATTCAACAGGCTTTGGAAGGAATTCCGGGGGGGCCCTATGAGAATTTAGAAATCCGATGCTTTGCTAGAGAAAGCGATCCAGAATGGAATGATTTTGAAGATCGATTCATTAGTAAAAAACCTTCTCCTACTTTTGAATTACCGAAACAAGAACTTTATGTGAGAGTCGAAGCCCCAAAAGGAGAATTGGGAATTTTTCTGATAGGAGATCAAAGTTGTTTTCCTTGGCGATGGAAAATTCGCCCACCGGGTTTTATCAATTTGCAAATTCTTCCTCAGTTAGTTAAAAGAATGAAATTGGCGGATATTATGACGATACTAGGTAGTATAGATATCATTATGGGAGAAGTTGATCGTTGAAATGATAGTTGATACAACAGAAGTACAAGATATTAATTCTTTTTCCCGATTGGAATCCTTAAAAGAGCTCTATGGGACCACACGGGTGTTTGCCCCTATTTTGACTCTTGTATTAGGAATCACAATAGGTGTACTAGTAATTGTGTGGTTAGAAAGAGAAATATCTGCAGGAATACAACAACGTATTGGCCCTGAATACGCCAGCCCTTTCGGAATTCTTCAAGCTTTAGCAGATGGAACAAAACTACTTTTCAAAGAGAATCTTCTTCCAGCTAGAGGAAATACTCGTTTCTTCAGTATTGGGCCATCTATAGCAGTCATATCAATTCTACTAAGTTATTCAGTAATTCCTTTTAGTTATCACCTTGTTTTAGCTGATCTCAATATTGGTATTTTTTTATGGATTGCCGTTTCAAGTATTGCTCCTATTGGACTTCTTATGTCAGGATATGGATCAAATAATAAATATTCGTTTTTAGGTGGTCTGCGAGCTGCTGCTCAATCGATTAGTTATGAAATACCATTAACTTTATGTGTTTTATCAATATCTCTACGTGCGATTCGCTAAAATATAAGCTTTTCTTTTCCTTCTAGAAAAAAAAAAAGAAATTTAATGGATATCCGCATTTTTTTTTTATTCATTTATTTATTCTTTAGGTTAATAAAAAAATTAGATAGTTATATATGAGTGAAAGAAAACAACTTCTAAATTCGCAGTAAAAGCAGATTGAGTCTCATTTCCTATGTACAAGAGTTAAGTGAAAGTAAACAAAAGTGGAAGTAAACAAAAGTGGACGATGCCCTTTACCCCAAGATTAGTTGATTGGTCATCCTAGCTTGAAGCGGGCTCAAAAGTCAACCGTATGGAGTTTTCACTATATGTTTGAATGTATTACAATACATATATTAACGAACGGGGGATTGAAAAAAAAAAAAAAAAAATGGGTGGATAATAAGGAACACTAAAATACACACAAAGAATTAGTAATGGAGATTATGTAAATTAACGAAAAAGATACGTCTGCATAACATAAAAAGAATACTAATTGGGGCTTTAAATTGGTAGAAATGATCAGGCAGTACTCCCCACAATTCCGATTCAGAGTATGCTCCTATCCCCCAATTAAAGAAATTACTATCAGGAACGAAATAATCCTTTACTTTTTTGAGGCCCCCTTTTTCTCAGAAAGAAGAAGAGGAACAAAAAAAATAGAAAAAAAAAAAAATAAAATTACAATAAAAAGAAAAGCTATTTTTTTTCTTATTTCTTTCCTATCTTCATAGAAAGAAAAATTGTGTCATGATTCATGAACTAATGGAATGTCTAATTCTTTTTTTTTTGTAATCAAAATAAAATGATGGCTCGAAATATCAATAGATATTTCTACAAAGAGTATTTTATTGAAGGATTTATTAAGTTATTACTCACCCCAAAAAAGTTGAAGGATGAGATCAATTCAGAAATGCTTTTTGATTTATTCTTATAGCAGACGGAATTCCATTGGTATAATTGGGGACCTTCCACGAGTCTATCTATGCTATAACCATATCAAGATAACGAATACTTGCCCGGTCCTTACATTTATTTGTGGCCCTGAGGAGCCGTATGAGGTGAAAATCTCATGTACGGTTTTGTAATAGCGATGGGAACAGTAATGTTATCACCGACTATGATTATCTAATAGTTCAAGTACAGTTGATATAGTCGGGGCGCAATCAAAATATGGTTTTTGGGGGTGGAATTTGTGGCGTCAACCTATAGGGTTTATCGTTTTTCTAATTTCTTCCCTAGCAGAATGCGAAAGATTACCTTTTGATTTACCAGAAGCAGAAGAAGAATTAGTAGCAGGCTATCAAACCGAATATTCGGGGATCAAATTTGGTTTATTTTACGTTGCTTCCTATCTAAATTTATTAGTTTCCTCATTATTTGTAACAGTTCTTTACTTGGGCGGTTGGAATCTTTCAATTCCGTACATATTTGTTCCTGAGTTATTTGAAATAAATAAAGCGGATGGAATCTTTGGAACGACAATTGGTATCTTTATTACATTAGCTAAAACTTATTTGTTCTTATTCATTTCTATCACAACAAGATGGACTTTACCTAGACTAAGAATGGACCAATTATTAAATCTTGGCTGGAAATTTCTTTTACCTATTTCTCTCGGTAATCTATTATTAACAACCTCTTCCCAACTCCTTTCACTGTAAACAAAAAAAGGGGGATACTATATTCACGGCTTACCTCAAACAAGAGAAAGAAAAAATTTATTCATAGATATTCCCGATATGTTCCCTATGGTAACTGGGTTCATGAATTATGGTCAACAAACAGTACGAGCTGCAAGGTACATTGGTCAAAGTTTCATGATTACCTTATCCCAAGCAAATCGTTTCCCTGTAACTATTCAATATCCTTATGAAAAATTAATAACATCGGAGCGTTTCCGCGGTCGAATCCATTTTGAATTTGATAAATGTATTGCTTGTGAAGTATGTGTTCGTGTATGTCCTATAGATCTGCCTGTTGTTGATTGGAAATTGGAAACTGATATTCGAAAGAAACGATTGCTTAATTACAGTATTGATTTCGGAATTTGTATTTTTTGTGGTAACTGTGTTGAGTATTGTCCAACAAATTGTTTATCAATGACTGAAGAATATGAACTTGCTACTTACGACCGTCACGAATTGAATTACAATCAAATTGCCTTAGGTCGTTTACCAATGTCAGTAATTGACGATTTTACAATTCGAACAGTTTTGAATTCGTCTCAAAGAAAAAACGGGTAAATCTCTTTATTCTTTATTATTGGAAATTACTAGGGTTCCGTGTTGGTATAAAGGAATAAGGTCTTTCTCTTTGTTTGGTACAAATCCCAACTATAGATTGGATTATGAGAAGTACAAATTAATTTGTATTGAAAGTCTGTTACTATATCCACAATTTTTTCGAAATATAGACTTTCAATTTCCAACTGCCATTTCCAATAAAGAAAAGAACGAAATTGATCCAATAACTGTACCCACATCAATTCACACCTATTAGATTTAAATTGAATTCAATCGGGAATGCCTCATAAAAAAAAATTGCCTGGTCGGTTCAATAAGGTCATGAAAAAACATTTCGATTTATTTATCTCTTATTTTAATATAATGGATTTGGCTGGACCAATACATGATTTTCTTTTAGTTTTTCTAGGATCGGGTCTTATATTAGGAGGTCTGGGAGTGGTATTACTTACCAACCCGATTTATTCTGCCTTTTCATTGGGATTCGTTCTTATTTGTATATCCTTATTCTATATTCTATCAAATTCGCCTTTTGTAGCTGCTGCACAGCTCCTTATTTATGTAGGAGCTGTAAATGTTTTAATCATATTTGCTGTAATGTTCATGAATGGTTCAGACTATTCCAACGATTTTCATTTGAATCTTTGGACTATTGGGGATGGAGTTACTTCTCTGGTTTGTACAAGTATTTTTTTGTCCTTACTCACTACTATTCTAGATACGTCGTGGTACGGGATTATTTGGACTATACGATCCAACCAGATTATAGAGCAAGATTTGATAAGTAATAGTCAACAAATTGGAATTCATTTATCAACCGACTTTTTTCTTCCATTTGAACTCATTTCGATAATTCTTTTAGTTGCTTTGATAGGTGCAATTGCCGTAGCTCGTCAGTAAAAAATCTTTATAACTAGCAACAGCAATCCAAATTCAACTTTTCTGTGTTATCACATCTATTTGCCTGCAATTCTATTTGAATACTGTTTCATGTATAAATCAAATAGAAGTTTATTGATTCGATCTATTAGCAATATATTCTTTTGTTCTATACTTGTTAGATTATAAGCAATCAAATCACTTGACTTATTGTTCATATTGAAATGAATCGAAATCGGTACGGAGTTGGTCAATGATGCTCGAGCATGTACTTATTTTGAGTGCTTATTTATTTTCTATTGGTATCTATGGATTGATCACGAGCCGAAATATTGTCCGGGCCCTGATGTGTCTTGAACTTATACTAAATGCGGTTAATATAAATTTTGTAACATTTTCCGACTTTTTTGATAGTAGGCAATTAAAAGGAGATATTTTCTCAATTTTTGTTATAGCTATTGCAGCCGCTGAAGCAGCTATCGGATCAGCTATTGTTTCGTCAATTTATCGTAACAGAAAATCGATTCGTATCAATCAATCGACTTTGTTGAATAAATAAAATAGTATTTCAAAATCAGAATATTCATAAATTCGAATTAGCATCTATAATACGTCCTAACCTCGATCATATTGGCGAAAACGTAAAAAATCAAAGTATCTTTGTTCCCTCTTATCAGTTGATCCAGAAATGGATTGATTCCAAAATTCTGGTAAATCGTTGATTGATCCGGTGTTTCAATATATGATTCATTTCCAAAATTACTAGATCAAAATTTATGAATTCAGAAATTGATAGATTCAATGTCACATTCAGTAAAGATTTATGATACATGTATAGGGTGTACTCAATGTGTCCGAGCATGTCCCACGGATGTATTAGAAATGATACCTTGGGACGGATGTAAAGCTAAACAAATTGCTTCTGCTCCAAGAACGGAGGATTGTGTTGGTTGTAAGAGATGTGAATCCGCCTGTCCAACGGATTTCTTGAGTGTTCGAGTTTATTTATGGCATGAAACAACTCGAAGCATGGGTCTAGCTTATTGATATTGATACGTTCCCCAAAACCCCACTTGAATCTATTTTGAATACATTTTTTTTTACTTACTGATTACCGACAAAAACCCGTACTCGAAAAAAAAATTAAGAATATATATTCTTAATTTTTTTTTTTCGAGAACGGTTTTGTCTGGTTCAAGTGTATCTTGCCTTTACCACGAACTTTTTTCCTTGGTTAACAATAATTGTAGTTTTTCCGATAGCCACGGGTTTTTTCATTTTCTTTCTCCCTCATAGAGGAAATAAGGTGACTAGGGGGTATACTATATATATATGCGTGCTAGAACTCCTTCTAACGACCTATGCCTTCTGTTATCATTTCGAATTGGACGATCCATTAATACAACTCGCAGAGGATTATAAATGGATCGATTTTTTTGGTTTTTACTGGAGATTGGGAATAGATGGACTTTCCCTAGGACCCATTTTATTGACGGGATTTATCACCACTTTAGCTACGTTAGCGGCTTGGCCAGTTACTCGGAATTCCCGATTATTCTATTTCCTGATGTTAGCAATGTATAGCGGTCAAATAGGATCATTTGCTTCTCGTGACCTTTTACTTTTTTTCATCATGTGGGAATTCGAATTAATTCCTGTTTATCTACTTCTATCAGCATGGGGTGGAAAGAAACGTCTTTATTCAGCTACAAAGTTTATTTTGTACACTGCAGGGGGTTCCGTTTTTCTATTAATAGGAGTTTTGGGTATCGGTTTATATGGTTCCAATGAACCAACATTAAATTTGGAAATATTAGCTAATCGATCGTATCCCGTGGCACTGGAAATACTATTCTATATTGGATTTCTTATTGCTTTTGCTGTCAAATCACCGATTATACCCTTACATACATGGTTACCAGACACCCATGGGGAGGCCCATTACAGTACTTGTATGCTTCTGGCCGGAATCTTATTAAAAATGGGAGCATATGGCTTGGTTCGGATCAATATGGAACTATTACCGCACGCTCATTCTCTATTTTCTCCCTGGTTAATCATAGTAGGTACAATGCAAATAATTTATGCAGCTTTAACATCTCCTGGCCAACGCAATTTAAAAAAAAGAATCGCCTATTCCTCTGTATCTCATATGGGTTTCATAATTATAGGAATTGGCTCGATAACTGATACAGGACTCAGCGGAGCCATTTTACAAATAATTTCTCATGGGTTTATTAGCGCTGCACTTTTTTTCTTAGCAGGAACGAGTTATGATAGAATACGCCATGGTTATCTCGACGAAATGGGCGGGCTGGCTATACCAATTCCAAAGATATTCACGCTATTTAGTATCTTATCAATGGCTTCCCTTGCATTACCGGGCATGAGTGGTTTTGTTGCGGAATTGATAGTATTTTTTGGAATAATTACTAGCCAAAAATATCTTTTAATAGCAAAAATACTGATTACTTTTGTAATGGCAATTGGAATGATATTAACTCCTATTTATTCATTATCTATGTTACGGCAAATGTTTTATGGGTACAAGCTATTTAATGGCGTAAACTCTTATTTTTTTGATTCTGGACCACGGGAATTATTTGTTTTGATCTCTATTCTTCTACCCGTACTTGGTATTGGTATTTATCCGGATTTCGTTCTGTCACTATCAGTGGACAAGGTCGAAGCTATTCTATCTAATTTTTTTATAGAGAATTTTCATGAATAAAAAAAGAAAAAATAAATTTGAATTGTAACCAAACCCCTTTGGCGTTTGTGAGAACCTTTTGAATCACTCCACTACTTGATTCAAAAGGTTCTCGGCGGTTTCCACTCAGTTTCGTTTATATATATGCGCTGTCCTATGTTTGTCTTCATCAGGCCCTTTCTTTTCTTCAATTTCCAATTCAATTAGATGTGAATTGTTAATTAAATGAACCATAACTATGTAACCCTATTCCTAATAGATTGACCCCGAAATAACATATCCAAATTATAACAAAGCCCATAGAAGCCACAATTGCGGAATTAAAACCTTCCGATTTTTTATTTGTTCGAGTATGGAAATAAATCCCGAATATAGTCCAAGTAATAAATGCCCAAGTTTCCTTTGGATCCCAATTCCAATATGATCCCCATGCCTCATTAGCCCATACTGCGCCTGAAAGAATACCTATGGTTAAACAGATAAATCCTAGACTAATAATATGATAACTCCAATGATCCAATTGTTGAATCAATTGATACCTGTAATAATTTCTAGCAGAAAAAAAATAAGTATTTAGTAAAACATTGGTTTTTGCATTCATGTATTGTATTTCACCGAAGGAAAATGACTCAGTTACAGTTCCATTTAATAATTTATTGCTTTTACCAAAAATCCTTATCACTTTTCGAAATGTAATGACTAGAAGAGCTGTGGATAATAATGATCCGCATAAAAGAGCTGCATAGCCGAATACCATCATACTTACGTGCATCATTAACCACTGAACTTGTAGAGCGGGCACTAATATTCCGGATTGATGCATTTTGGTTAACAAACACGAAGTTGCAAAGCCTTGGGTAAAAATAGCACTTGGCGCGGTTATTGCGCTTAAATGATTTTTATGTTTTAAAATCCTATGAATAATGGAGAAACTCCATGACAGAAAGATTAATGATTCATATAAATCACTTAATGGGAAATGCCCCGAATAAATCCAACGAATTACTAATAATCCTGTTAGACAGAAAAGGGTAGCTATCATCCCCTTTTCTGATGAATCATATAGTCCTACGATTTCATCGACTAATAAGGTTATTAAATTAATTGTAATTCCAATTAAAATGACCGAAAATGATATATGAGTTAATATATGTTCTAAAGTTGAAAATATCATAAATAAAAAATGAAATTAAAAGTAAAAAGTGAAAGTCTCTCGAGTATACGGAATGGAAATCGGAAATTCAATTCATTATAGGGCTTTTATATATCTTTTAGAAGATGTTATGCCGCCACTCGGATTCGAACCGAGATGCTCTAGCACTGCTTCCTAAGAGCAGCGTGTCTACCGATTTCACCATAGCGGCTTGCTAGAAATAATAATAACTTATTTTTATTTAATCGTCGAGATTGAAAGAGAAAGTTTCAATGAAATACTTTTTATTTTTAGGAAACATTCAATTGATGAATAAAAACCTGTTTCAATCTCTATTGAAACAGTCTCTTTTTTATCGTTTTATTTAGTTATTTAAGGTTTCAGTTTTATTTAACTTAACAATAACGTATTCTTTTTCTTTTTTATGGATCACGATCACAATTTAAGCATAATATCCAATAATTCAAAAAATTTTATTTAATTTGCATAACTTTTGTCTTGTGATAATCGTTAGGTTTTTTTCAGTATGAATTTGTCTTAGGGTTTATCAAACCAATTAGGTATTGAGCTAGACATATTATATAAAAGAATTTCGATTTCTATTGTCCTACTTCAAAAATTTATTTCTAAATCCGAATTCTAAAAATCGATATTTTTAGATTGATCCTCCCTTTCAAACATAGGATTTTTTTATTACTTATAAATTGCATACTATTCGTATAGAAATTAGAAATACGCCGAAATGGCGAAAGACGCTGTTCTCATTCTCACTTGGAGTGATGATTCAGAAAGTTAAAAAAAAAAGTATAATTCAAAATTAGTTTCAACAACTCATTGCTTTTGTCTAAAGATTTCAATTTATGCTATAGAATAGCATAAATTGAAATAGAAAAGGACAAATAGAAAAGAAAAAAAAAAAGAAAAGACAAAACAAAACCTTTATTATTGTCTTATTTATAAGTGGGTGGGTGATGGGGAAATTAAGAATCCCCATCCCGGGAATGAAAAGCGTATTCAAATACAAATAAAGGCAAAACCCTCAATTTTTTATTCTTTTTTTTTTTTCAAATAAAAAAAAAAGTACCAATTCAGTAGCCAAATCTATTGGTTCAAAAGAGTAGGGAATTGAAATCATTATTTATTACTTACTTTTTCTATTTTTTTTTTACTTCTATTTTTCTATTCTATATTAAAAAGTTGAATCTAAATTCGAAACTAAATCGGCTCGTTTTTGGAGTCGGGTGGATGCAGATTCCAATTATTCCAACGTTTTATTAATTATTTGTCGTACAAAAAACTTTTTGAATTCCCGGTCGAAAGGGATTTCGCTAACGAAAAAGCTTTCAGCGCCGCCCAATACCCCCCTTTTTTCCAAATATTTTTACGAATACGTTTTTTTAATATAGAACTACGTTTTTTTGGAACTGCCATTCAAAAAATAAAAAGTTATTCATTGCAAAAATTGGATGTGAAAGACATCTATTGTTTAAAACAAATCTTTTTTTTTTTTTTTTCAATTCCTATTCCATACAATATCTGAGGCAAAATAATTTGTATTTCGGAGTTATTTGCGATACCTTTCTATCTCTGTCTCTTTTTGGGATGTTACATTTGTACATAAAAAATACATATCGAACAAGCTTAAGAACCCTTACCTACCTAATAAAAAACTTGAATCTTTTTCTTTTTTCTTTTCTAGTAATTGGTTATTAAATGCCATTTATTAGAATAGAACATAATCAATCAGTCCCGAATTAAACTCGTTAATTATTCTGAATAAACAAACAAAAATACCTAGTTCTTTTTTTATTAGGCAAAGTTATGGGACATCCGATGATTGATATCAAAATAAAGTACTTCTTTTTTTTGTCCAATTTTTTAGTCTTGATATATGTCCATAAATTTTTGTAATAGGGAATAATAATGGAAATTGGAATTTGCTGCTACGTTTTCCTAAAAATCTTACTTAGTATAAACTTAGTATAAAATGTATAAAATAATTCGTTATTTTGAACTTTGAAAATTTTTGAAGTAGTTGAGAAAGGTTCAAACTAACTACGAATAGAAAATCCCATTTTAGTTTCAGTTGCTTTTTTAATACTTTAGTAATCTCTTTTAAAAGAGATAAGAACCGGTGAATCAGAAACAATTAATTAAGAATAAAAAAATTATTATTTTTATGGAACATACATATCAATATTCTTGGATCATACCTTTCGTTCCGCTTCCAGTTCCTATGTTAATAGGAGTGGGACTTTTACTTTTTCCAACGGCAACAAAAAATCTTCGCCGTATTTGGGCTTTTCCTAGTATTTTTTTGTTAAGTATAGTTATGATTTTTTCGGTCGATCTATCTATTCAGCAAATAAATAGGAGTTCTATCTATCAATACATATGGTCTTTGACCATCAATAATGATTTTTCTTTCGAGTTCGGACACTTTATTGATCCGCTTACTTCTATTATGTCAATATTAATCACCACAGTTGGAATTCTGGTTCTTTTTTATAGCGACAATTATATGTCTCATGATCAAGGATATTTGAGATTTTTTGCTTATATGAGTTTTTTCAATACTTCAATGTTGGGATTAGTTACAAGTTCGAATTTGATACAAATTTATATTTTTTGGGAATTGGTTGGGATGTGTTCTTATCTATTAATAGGGTTTTGGTTCACACGACCTAGTGCGGCAAGTGCTTGTCAAAAAGCCTTTGTAACTAATCGTGTAGGGGATTTTGGTTTATTATTAGGAATCTTAGGTCTTTATTGGACAACGGGTAGTTTCGAATTTCGGGATTTGTTCGAAATATTCAATAACTTGATTTATAATAAGGAGGTTAACTTTTTATTTGTTACTTTGTGTGCCTTTCTATTATTTGGCGGCGCAGTTGCTAAATCCGCACAATTTCCCCTTCATGTATGGTTACCTGATGCCATGGAGGGTCCTACTCCTATTTCGGCTCTTATCCACGCCGCTACTATGGTAGCAGCGGGAATTTTTCTTGTAGCTCGTCTTCTTCCACTTTTCATAGCGATACCATACATAATGAATCTAATATCTTTTATAGGTATAATAACAGTATTATTAGGAGCCACTTTAGCTCTTGCTCAAAAAGATATTAAGAAAGGTTTAGCCTATTCTACAATGTCTCAATTGGGTTATATGATGTTAGCTCTAGGTATGGGGTCTTATCGAGCCGCTTTATTTCATTTGATTACTCATGCTTATTCGAAAGCCTTGTTGTTTTTAGGATCCGGATCAATTATTCATTCAATGGAAGCTCTTGTTGGATACGCTCCAGATAAAAGCCAGAATATGGCTCTTATGGGCGGGTTAAGAAAGCACGTGCCAATTACAAAAACTGCTTTTTTATTAGGTACACTTTCTCTTTGTGGTATTCCACCTCTTGCTTGTTTTTGGTCCAAAGATGAAATTCTTAATGATAGTTGGTTATATTCACCGATTTTCGCAATAATTGCTTCTTTCACAGCCGGATTAACTGCATTTTATATGTTTCGGATTTATTTACTTACTTTTGAAGGACATTTAAACGTTCGTTTTCAAAATTACAGTGGCAAAAAAGGAAATTCCTTCTATTCAATATCTCTATGGGGTAAAGAAGAGCCAAAATCAATTAAAAAAAGTTTTCCTTTAGTTGCTTTATTAAAAATAAATAATAATGAAAGGGAAAGGACTTCTTTTTTTTCGAAGAAAACATACCGAATGGATACTCATGTAACAAAAATGCCTTTTCTTACTATTTTTCCTTTTGGTCCTACAAAGACTTTTTTTTATCCCCATGAATCGGACAATACTATGCTATTCTCTATGCTTATATTAGTCTTATTTCCTTTGTTTGTTGGAGCCATAGGAATTCCCTTTAATCAAGAAGGAAACAATTTGGATATCTTAGCAAAATTGTTAACTCCGTCTATAAATCTTTTACATCAAAATTCAAATCATTTTTTTGATTGGTATGAATTTTTGCCAAATGCAACTTTTTCAGTTAGTATAACGTTTTTTGGAATATTTATAGCGGCTTTTTTATATAAACCTTTTTATTCATCTTTCCAAAACTGGAATGGA